ATGATGCTTTTGAAAAAATGAACTTCATTGATTGATTCAGAACATTTCTTCCTTGATCTTGATAGTATCTATGGGTACTTGCCAAGTTATAACAAGGGGGAATTGCTCAATTTCTCAATTTCCTGGATTATATATAGATTATATATATATATATATTTCTGTAGATTAGATCTCGTACAAATACTTTCTATACTATACTCTTACCCTATTTATTTTATTTTAATATCTCAGAAAAATTTCACTTTTTTATAAGTTCATTGAATAAGTTTTATTTTTTGTTTGTCCATTACTTTATTGTACGTAATAAATCGAAAAAAAAAAGTTCTGATACATCTGGAAAACCGAAACCAAGACTAGGAATTTTTGACGAACAGGATCGAAAATCATTACTCTTTCGACCCAAGAAAGGGAATTTTCTACACCCCTTTCTTGGGTCGAAGATTTCTTGTGTCGAAGACTAGGAAGACAAAAAATGCCTCATATAATTATTTGTTCCCCGCATTTATAGTTCGTTCTATTACCCGCTTACTTATACTAATATCTATCCCAATTTATTCTATTTGAAATAGAATAAAATTGATACATTTTATGACATTGAACTCTGGCAATAGTAACATAGTCGTACCAATTCAATTTGGCTACAAAAAACAAAGAAAGAGGTGGTAAAGTCATAAAGTCAACTAAAATAGTCTTCTTCAAACAAAAATCTACCTAATTATGACATGACTAGGAATGCGGTACAAGGGATTCCCCGAGCTCGTAGAAAAAGAGCAAAGGTTTTTCAGAATTGATTTTTTTTGATCATACATAAATAATTGACAACAAAAATTTTGTTCTTTTTACGAACCTGATGTCGATAAATCCGCGAGTCTAGAAATTCATTTCAGCCAATTGAACCTTCTCGAACTGTTTCTTTTTAAGAACCAAAAAGATTTGTGCCAAAATAACAGATGCCAAGAAGAACAAAAGACCTTGGACACGTAATGGATCTTGCAGTACTATTTCTGCATCTCCCTGACCAAATCCACCCACATTAGGATTACTCGTTAATGGTTGATCAAATTTGATGGATTCACCCTCTGAAACAAGAAGTTCTGGTCCTGGGGGGATAATATCAACCACTTGACGTCCACCCGAGGGATCTGTTATGGTTATTTCATATCCCCCTTTTTCTTTTCGTATGATTTTACTTACTACGCCCGCTCCTGTAGCATTATAAACTGTATTGTTACTCTTGCTTCCGTCGGGATAAATCTGACCCCTTCCCCTATTCCCCCCTACGTATATAGGATATTTTAAGAAGTGAACATCTTTCTTAGTAGTGGGGTCGGGGGAAAGAATAGGAAAGACAATTTCACTATATTTCTGACCGGGGACAGGCCCTATCACAAGAATATTTTTTTTATTAGGGCGATAGCTCTGAAAAGACAAATTGCCTATCTTTTCTTTCATCTCGGGAGAAATACGATCGGAAGGAGCTAATTCAAACCCCTCCGGTAAAATAAGAACAGCCCCCACATTCAAACCCCCCCTCTTACCATTAGCAAGAACTTGTTTCACTTGCTTATCATAAGGAATTCGAACAACTGCTTCAAATACAGTATCAGGAAGTACTGCTTGTGGAACCTCAATATCCACGGGCTTACTAGCTAAATGGCAATTAGCACATACAATACGCCCAGTCGCTTCTCGTGGATTTTCATAACCCTGCTGCGCAAAAATGGGATATGCACTTGAAATGGATGTCCGAGTTATGATATATATCATGAGCGATACGGAAATAGATCGAGTAATCTGTTCCTTTATCCAAGAAAAAGTATTTCTAGTTTGCATGGTCTAATCATTGATCCGAAAATTTCTACAATAAATTGGGTAAGTCGCTAGTATAGTTCCCTATCCACGATTCTGCTATTTACCGGAATCATTTTACTGGAATACGATAGGATGAAAACGATGAAAATCCTCCGGATAGGAAGTTTTTAATGTTTATGTAGAACTACAAAGTAAGAAACATTCTAATTGGATTAGATTAATATCGGTAGATCATTTATCAATCATTCATTGAATGATAAATAACTACAAGTGACGGAGATACACGATTTAAATAACGGAAAATCCAATATTTTAAAATAGTATCGAAAATAACTGGAAAAGTGGAAACAAGACCAGATATAATTTGATCATTATGAACAAACCCAAAATCTTTGTAGACAGAATCAATCATTAGTTCCCAACCGTGGGGTGAATGAAATCCGATACATAAATCGGTTAATAAAAGAATCAAAAAAGCTTTGACTGTATCACTTAAATTAGATAGGAATTCCTGAGCCCAAGAGTTAAGAATAACAAGTTCTTCATTCCCTAAAATAGAATAACCGCTTAGAATAATAAAACAGATTATATTTGTTGAGAAGTGCAAAATCGTATGGATACGACCCTCATTATGTATCTTGATTAATTGGATCGTTTCTTTGTGGATTCCTATAGGAAGCTTTTGTAGATGTGTCTCCGAATATTCTTTGATCATTTCGTCCAAAAAGAGGATTTCCTCTAATTCTATGAACTTTTCTAGAATACTTTTTTCTTGAATATCATTCAAAAAAATTTCGGATTGACCAGCATTCGACCAATTAGTAACCCAAGATTCCATACTTTTAGTAAATGAGAGAGAAATCCACCAGGGCAAAAATACTATAGATGCAAGATACAAAAGAGGAGTGAAGGCTTTCTTTTTTGCCATTTATCACCTGTGAATTTTTAATTAACCCACTTCGTTTGTCGACTCTATGTGATCGAATATTTCTTTCAAACATGAGTTCTGGACAAGGTATCAAATCTATGAATCTATTTTATTTGTGATTTTGTTTGAATCTAGAAAGAATACAGAAATAGACTAAGGCTCGACTTCGAATTCAAAATGAAGAAATAATCCAAAATATTGTTTCCAGATATCTCAATTCATCAAATTCCAAACAAGTGTTTCCTTTTGATGAATGACCGAAAGAAGTACTTTCTTTAACTTTAAGGAATGAATATGAATATTATTGAGATTTTGAGACGAAAGAACTCCTTTTCTATCAAAATATCCAATATTTCGAAAAAATTCCAATGATTCCTCATAGCCAAGAATAGAATAATTGAGAGAAAGATATTGTGATGATCAAAAAAATGAGCGGAAAAACAAGACAGAGGTGGGCCAGTTATCATTATTAAGAAAACCCATTATTGGTTAGTAAAGAACACAAACGAAAGGATAAAATAAAGGGTCGATTGACAAAACAAAAAGGAAATAATTGACAAGATATGATTTATCTGCATCTAAAGTATCACTTCCAACAAATATTGAACTTAAAAAAAAAAGAGCAATTTCTTTCTTTCGAAATCGTTTGATATATTATATGAAATGGATTGAATCGAGTAGTTCAATTTCTTACTTGTTTCAATTGAGTTGTATGGATTTGGATAGGCATAAAAAACCACAAAAAAAGTTGTTTTGTTTTATGGTTGTTCCATATACGTCAACTTTGGCTGGACTGAACGTTCTGACGAAACTTCAGTTAAGTTATGTTATAGAAAAAAAGAGGATTCTTGCATTTTTTCCCTCCGAAAGCATTCGTTTTTCAGACCAGTTCCTTTTCTCAAAAGACTTCAATTGGTACGCGCAAGAAATAGGCCAATTCCGCAGCTTTTTGTTCAATTTCTCGTGGAGTCAAATTCTCATCAGTACGGGTCAACGGAATAGCCCCACGGCCTCTGATGTCCATATAAAGGACACGACGAGCATAAATACCCTCTTTAACTTCTATTCTAACGGATTGAATATCTTTTATAGGGAATCCGAGGAATATACGACGATTTTTTCCAGGAAATCCCCAACGAAAAATACACACTTTTCCTTCCCTTCTATCGAATCGATCATAACCACTACCTACATTCCAGGAAATTGTGCACCACAAATAGGAACTAATAAAGAGACCCGCGATCCCGTAGAAAGACATCACGATCCCTTGCGGAAAAAAAATGATTTGCTGAGACGGAACAAAAGATATCAAATTTCTACCAAGATAACTGGAAGTTCCAACCAATAAGAATCCTAATGAACCTAAAAAAACGATAAGAGCCCAGCAAAAATTACTTAGTTTTCGAGACCCCGTTATAAGTTCTATCCATATATGTTCTGATCGCCAACTCATACTTGATCCGATTGCATTTTATTGGAATTGAGAGAATACCCCAAATGATTTTGACTTTACTTTATTTTGTTTCCGAAGGAACTTTCATCAACTAGCACTAGTTTGATGGGAACTAGCACTAGTTTGATGGGAACCTTTAGGAGTAATTCATCAAATTGGTTAGATCTAAAATAATAACATACCCTTCATAGGATCCCAATATACATTATTGATATACATATAGATCCACCAACTTTACATTTTAGGCATCCGGCGATCCTGATCTATTTGAAACTAGCTAGAATTCATTTACCCATAGATCATTTTCTGCAGGCATAAGAGCTTTTTCCTTTATGTTCGGCGGAAATCACATGTTATACCATATTTCCCGAAATAAATATCTGTGTTATGCTACAAGTCTAAGTTTCAAAAAAAAACGGATGAGGTTGGTCCCCTCAGATCTAAACAATCTTGTTTTTTTGAACATGAAGAAATAAAAAAGCCATTGCAATTGCCGGAAATACTAGGCCTACTAAAGGCACAAAAATAGAGGGAAAATTGAAAGTTGTCATAAAATGGGGTACCTCGATTTACTATTTACACCTGTTTTTTTTATTAAATATCATATTTTATATTTATATTGATTATAATTAAGAATTGTAATTATTATAAATTCGTAGTTATTATTAATTAATTCAATTTGAAAATTCTTATTCGATATATAAGTATCTACATATCTAAGTGATAAAATAAGTCCAAGGAATGTAGAATTAAATGAATGGACTTATTCATCTATCTACATGAAGTATGATAATCAACTTTATTATTTTTCTTCATTTCTTTGTGTTTTGTTCTTGTCTTCTAATTTAATAAAGTAATAAAGAAAGAGTTTCTTACAAATTATCGAAAGATTTTTTAGAATGCGACACAACCGGGATTTTTAGTGAAATGGGATTTTCGGGAGATGGAGAAAGATACAAAACTGTATATCTATCTTTTTTATATTTGAATTGGATTATATACGTAAGACGAAATTCGTTTTATTTGCCTAAATTCACAAAAGGAAGAACTCGTGCTTTTATCTTGTTGATGATGATAGAGACTTCTTAATCTTAATTAGTAATCGGGAATCTAGGTAAAAAAAAAGAGTTATCCGCTTGTTTGCTACAAATAAAATAATTGAACTTAGTGCACTCTACTCGATTGAATTGGAATTCAAAGGAAAGAAGGCGTGGAACTTAAATAACTCACTCAGAACGCTTTTTAAAAGATTACGTGGTACGATTAGGTCGAATAAGCCCTTCTGTAATAAATATTCAGCCTCTTGTGAACCTTCGGGTACTGTTTTATTCAATGTTTGTTCAATTACTCTTTTACCCGCAAATGCAATGTAGGAATTTGGTTCAGCAATAATGATATCTCCCAACATACCAAAACTAGCTGTTACCCCACCGGTAGTAGGCGATGTAAGGATTGATACATACAATAACTTTTTATTTGATTGATAATCATATTTTTTATTTGATTGATAATCATATAAGGCAGACGATATTTTAGCCATTTGCATCAAGCTCAAACTTCCTTCTTGCATGCGCGCCCCCCCCGAAGCACACACTATAATAAGAGGTAGAAATTGATTGGTAGCGTACTCAATTAAACGGGTGATTTTCTCCCCGACTACGGATCCCATACTACCCCCCATAAACTGAAAATCCATAACTCCAATTGCTATGGGAATACCATTTAGTTGACCTACGCCTGTTTGAACAGCCTCAGTTAATCCTGTCTTTCTTTGATAAGAATCAATACGATCTTTATAAGGCTCCTCCTCCGAATGAAATCCAATGGGATCCAGAGAGACCATGTCTTCATCCATAGGATCCCAAGTACCAGGGTCGATCAAAACTTCAATTCTTTCTGAACTACTCATTTTCAAATGATATCCACATTGTTCACAAATATTCATTTTTGATTTCAAAAATTTCTTATAATTTAATCCATAACAAGTTTCGCATTGAACCCACAAATGCTTGTATTTTTGAGTTGCATCGAGATCATTAGAGCTTTCTGTTTCTGTTAGAGTTAAATCACTACTCTTCGCGTGGGTTCGTATACTGGACCTCTCGCTTTCACTACTAGTTCTACGTTTATCAAAAACGCACCCGGAAATGTAACTGTCACTACTATCACTTACAATAGAGGTATCAATGCAGATTTGAGACTGAAGATAACTGTCAATGCAACTAGTAATGTGATTATTCCAACTAGATTGAGTATCATACATGTAATGATTGTATAAGGAATCTTTACTCGTAGATCCATTATTCATATAACTAAAATTGCGATAACTAGAAAAAGAACTTTCTAGTTCACTCAGAAAAGAATGATCGTTCTCAATCTCACAAATCTGATTTTCAATATCAAAATAGATAGAAAAACTGTCTCCATTACTATCCCTAACTAAAAAAGTATCATCCGAGATGAAATTCCGAATGTCTTTGACGCCAAATAAATGATCGACATTACTGTAACTAGAATTGTCACGACCCCCCCAACTATGAATGTTTTTAGCCCTACCTTTTCTATTCGGATCTTCACTTTCACTAGTATTTTCAATAGGACCAAGATTATCCGTTGAGTTCTTTATACCATACCTGCGTTTTAACTCCTTCTTAAACACCATCGAATTAAACCACCATCTTTCCATAGAGTTTTCTTGCCCCCTATTTGCATAAAAATACAATAGATGAATAGTCATTCGATCCACAATTCTTTATTTGGAGTTGAATATCTTATTTCCTATCAGACTAAGCATAGAAATTCAATCACTACTAATAGGAAGTGTGAAAAAGGATTCTCTTTTGTTTTGTGGGAATCCGGGGGGAAGACTTCACTATATATATGAATATGATGAAATCCCCTTTCATTCTAAATGAAATATTTTTTATAATGATAAAAGGTGGTTTTTCCTATGTCTTCGCGTCGAACAAAAAAAAAAAAAAAATATTTGTTCTCGCCTAGAAAGAATTTTTTCGTAAAATCTCATCTAATAACTAACTAATAACAAGTAATAAATTAAGGTTCTATTCCAACACGGAACGAAAAAGACAATATACAGGATGGGTCGAAAGATTTGTGATACTTCACTTAATTCAGGGAAACTACAGGATATATAAAGAATATACCAATCCTAAGGATCCATAGGTTTAATTGTGGATCCAAGACAACAATAGAAACATTTGAGTCTTAGATTTCTATTTCAAATCTTCTATATCTAAAGATAAAAGATATATGTATTTATCCAAAATACATGCAATAGAATCTTTGT